TGGATCAGATATTGTTATTCATAATATTGATCCGATTCAGTATCATCAGGATGCAATTTATCCCATTGAATTTACAGGAATCAAATTTTTATCTCTATGGGATTAGATCCCGAGTTATTGCGAAGCAAAAAAAAAACATGAGATTATGGAAGTCAATATTCTCGCATTTATTGCTACTGCACTGTTCATTCTAGTTCCTACTGCCTTTTTACTTATCATCTACGTAAAAACAGTCAGTCAAAATGATTAATTTGACTGAAACTGGAATTATTACTATTACAATGATTGAAGAAATGAAAGAACGGGATTCCAATTCCAAGTCTTAAATGAAAAATGAAATGATCGGGCTGGAATCAGAAGTTTCTGAGATAGTATGGTAGAAAGAACTAGAAAGAACTATATTCTAGTTCTTTCTACCATACTTGTAAAATACATTTTTTTATATAAAGTTCTATTGTATACAGATAGAGGCTTTAGATAGATCAATTTACAATATGTATGTACATATATTAAATGTACATCTAATCTAAATAGCACTAGAATTTTATTTCTTTTCTTCGCTATACACACCCATTTGTATGGATTTCGTTCAATCCAAAATAATCGAAGGCCGCCTCTTCGAATTCCTAGTTTCTTATAATTTTATATACGGATCCCGGTATCCATCGAAAGAATTAATGGAAGAAGAATAATATGGGGCATATATATACTATATAAAATAAAAATAAAAAAATAAAAGAAAACATAACATAAAAGAAAATAAAACGAAACCAAGGAATTTTTTTATCCCCAGCCCAAGAAGTCATTGGTTGACCCAGTAACAGATGATCCGCGGAGTTCTATGGTAACTTCTTCGGATTTGTAAAAGGAGTAGAATAGATATACTAGAATAGTAGACCCTGCCAATTTAATTTGGCATGCTTAAAATGAGATGAGTCAAAAAAAGCATAAAAAACATTCTAGGAGTCTAATCTAAAACAAACGTGAAATGTGCGATATGTGGATCATTTAACGGAAGGAAGATCTAATTTTCTTATGTGTATGTGTAGGACCTCTTTGGATAACCACTAGTCGCTTCCAGTAGAAAGTATGTATCGTCATAATAGCCAAATTTCTCTTCGAACAGTAAAAAAAATAGGGATTGATTTTTTCTCATTGTAATATCCATACATAACTCGGGTAAGCGCTGGTTCATCAAAATAGAATATTTAGGAAGAATTTAGGTGGAAAAAATTTCTTATCATGCGTAGATTTGAGTTTCGAAATACAACTATGGTAATCATTCATTCTTTGATCGAATGGTTATTATTCATTATTGTAATTTCTTATTCATTACTCTATTCCAGTAGAATTTTGGAATAGAATTTGGAAACAGAGACATTTTGCTTCGCAAAACGATCAATTAAACAATTGATACAATTCGATGATTACTCAATCGATTGTTCAATTAGTAACCTAGAGTCCACTCCTTCCCCATACTACAAGTGAAAGGGAAAATGTAAAGACTACCATTAAAGCAGCCCAAGCGAGACTTACTATATCCATGTGAACTATATCCCCTATCTCTATGAAAGAATTATTCCATTATTGATCAATAATCATAGTGGAATTAATGGCGGAGAGTCAAAATAGGATTTTGACTTATAAGACTATTGATGAACCAATCATTAAAAATGAGGGTTGCTTCATCCCTATTGATACTGGTTTGGACCATACCCATAACCCCAATTTTTCCAAAAATTTACAGGCTTTTATAGAGCCTACAGATTCTAAAAATAACGTATTGACACGCCTAGGCCTTTGCTTTTGCTTCTGCAAGACAAGAATTTGTCGAGTTAGATCAGTAGGATAAGAAATCCCAAGTCTTTTGTTGATCAGGCGACACCCAGATTTGAACTGGGGATAAAGGATTTGCAGTCCCCCGCCTTACCACTTGGCCATGCCGCCAAATTCGATCCAAAATGGATAAAAATATTATCCATTTTCTATTACAAATTCTTTTTGTAAGGGGATTACTGAACCTTTTTTTTCTTTTTTTTTTTATTTGGATCTTGAATCCCATTGTACTTATCCCTTTCAAAAAATTAATCTCTATTTTTTAGGTTTAGATTATTCTCTTCGATTGATTGTATCTCAAAAGACACACCACTTCAAAATTTTCCTTCTCTTTTCTATTGAGAAGAGAAAAAATAGATTTTCCCAGCCACAGACTGAAAAATGCAATTCAGGGCAAATTGGACCCATTAACTATTTACTTTTACTAATTTTACTTTTACTAATTCTATTAATTCAAAGTAAATAGTTAATTTGTATCTCAAATTGTGTTTCCTTAATGGCATAATAAAATCGAATTGATTTACGACTAATCAGTATCACAAATCAGTATCAATTATTTCCAATAATAAATCCTTTTCAATTTCAATTATAACAACATATATGTGTATATGTAAATATATGTAAACGTAAATATATGTAAACCCCGGAACAGAAATAAATTGTT